TTAATATATTAATATATATTTATAATTTTGATTAGAAAATAGATAATAATGAATTGAAATCAAATAGAAAAAAAAGAGAGATAAGATATTTCAAATAAGATATAAAGAACTTTTTTTTTTTCAAGCCCTACTTTTTATTCTTTTTGTTTATGCGATCTAAGATAAACATAACATAATAATTCAATTTTTGGAATTGGGGAGAGATGGCTGAGTGGACTAAAGCGTCGGATTGCTAATCCGTTGTACGAATTTTTGTACCGAGGGTTCGAATCCCTCTCTTTCCGTTTCCGTTGATTGATGATTTGGCATTTTTTTCTTTTGAACTTATGGAACTTCTTTTTTTTTGTTTTTCTTTTTACTAGTTAAAGATAGAAAATAGATAGAAAAACGAAAAATATTTCAAAATTCAGCACAAGTAAGGAAAACACATAAAACAATAAAGATTTTCTTATTCTTCACGTCCTGGATTACGTCCAGGATCGTTAGATAGGAATCCGAAGATGAAAAGAGAAACAAAGAAAATCACTATCGTGTAAACAAATAGTTTTAGAGTAAGCATTAGAAAATCTCCAAGATAATTAAAAAAAAACGACAGAGAAAGAGAATAGATTCTCTTCTATTTCACATTCTGTTTCCTTTGATACTTAAGTTTGTAAGAAATTTAGTGATTTCGAGGAAATCAAAAAAAATTAGGAACTTGATTTGTAGTAAGAGTCGAGCCTTTTATTACCATTACCAAAAATTTTCTTTCATATCCACAATCGAGATCCATGTATTGGTGGTGGACTCCAATTTTATAATTGGATTTTGATTTCTTAATGGAAAAAACAGAAATGATGAGATGATCCGTATTTTTCTTGTCTATCAAAAAATTCCAATATTGGAATCAAGGATTCACACTGTAAGACTTATCTGATCTTATAAAATGTTAAAATTTTTGTTTTCGAAAAAATTCTGAATTTTTTTAGAACATTATTCAAATTAAGGATCTCATCGAAAACTTACAGCAGCTTGCCAAACAAAAGCTAAGAGAAAAAAGAATAGGGGTATTACTGGCATAATATCTACAATTGGATTCAAAAAAGCGTAAGCTTCAGGTAATTTCGCCAAGAAAAAACTACTTGAATAAAGGGCAGAGTGAATACAAATACAGACCAAGCTAAAGATATTAAGCATAACAAAAATGTTGTTCTTAAAAAAAATGAATTGTATTTTTGCTTTTTTTGAATTCGAATTTTTTTATTGTATTTTATTCTATAATTATTATATATAATACATTATACTATATCATACTATAATATAGTATAGATAATAGGATTTATTATAATTGTTATTTATTATACTTTTATATTAATATATTAAGAATTCAATATTAAATTAAAGAAAAAATCAAAGAATTATATATTTATTAAAGATATATTTATTAAAGAAATTTAGAAATTTATATATATATAATAACAATAAAATCTAAAATAATTTTTGAAAATGGATAATAGTTGAAATAGAAATAATTCAAAGATTGAATTTATATTTATATTTATTATGAATATTAATAAATGAGTAATAAAACTAAAAAAATGAATCAAATAAGATCAGACCCCCAATCCTTTTTTGATTTGAACTGGATAAGTTCAAAATCTTTGCATTCTGAAATAAAAATATAGAAGAAATCATACTTCCATACAATATCTTAATTGAATTCTATCTAATGATCAAGAAATTCAGTTTTATTCGATATCTATGCATATAAAAATCCTAGCAACAAATTATTCTATATAGAGAATAAGTTTCGAACTGGAATTGACGAACAACCAATAATAGTATTTATTAGTGTCGAATCGAAAATGGGGCGTGGCCAAGCGGTAAGGCAACGGGTTTTGGTCCCGTTATTCGGAGGTTCGAATCCTTCCGTCCCAGATCATATTTATTCATGATATATACCTATTTGAATACAAATTGTATATCCGAATAAAGATTACCTTTCTTTTTTAATTATTCGTCTCTAATCTAAATTGAGTCGCTTATGAATCTACATCGACATATTCATAAGCGACTCGATTTTTTTGTTTTTTTGATTGCTTTTATTCTAATCTTATTGTAATAATTGTGGATAATTGTAGAATAAATCAATATATATATTGATTATTCTTTTCTATTTCTTTCTATTCTATTTCTTTCTATTTTTTATATTGACAAAATAGTCAAATAGAATTAAAATAGAATAGACAATTTATTCATACAATATCAAGTGAATTTGTTTTTTATACTTCTTTACTTTAAAAAGTTATTTGAATTGCTAAAACTATTTTGATCAAAAGTGTATCTGCGAGAATCAACCTTCTAAGTGATTATTCTATTTTCATGTTAATTTGTAAATTTTTATGTTAATTTGTAAATTAAGGAAAAAAGGTCTATGGAAAAACGGTGGTTTAACTCAATGCTCTTTAATAGAAAGTTAGAATACAGGTGTGGTTTAAGTAAATCAATAAATAGTTTTGGTCCTAGTGAAAATAGTGAAAATAGGGATGTAAGTGAAGACACCCCAATTTTAACTGACCTGGATAAAAGCATTCGTAGTTGGAATAGTGAGAATTCTAGCAATGGCTCTAAGAGTGATGATGATCATTCCATGTATGATACTCAATCTAATTGGAATAATACCATTCATACTTGCTTTGAGAGTTACCTTTTCGATTATAGCATTTTAGATTTAGATGATAGTGTCAAATACAATGACAGTGAGTTTACTATTTACAGTGACAACTACAAGCACAGTGAGTTTAAGAGTTACATTTTAAGTAAGTTGGGAAATAGTAGTGAAAGCGAGAGTACTAGTGATACAAATGATAATGTTGATGATTGTTTCGAAAAATATAAGCATTTGTGGATTGAATGCGAAAACTGTTATGGATTAAATTATAAGAAAATTTCGAAATTAAAAATGAATATTTGTGAACACTGTGGATCTCATTTGAAAATGAACAGTTCAGATAGAATCGAACTTTCGATTGATCCAGGTACTTGGAATCCTATGGATGAAGACATGTTCTCTCTGGATCCCATTGAATTTCATGATGAAGAGGAACCTTATCTTGATCGTCTTGATTCTTATCAAGAAAAGACAGGATTAACGGAGGCTATTCAAACGGGCACAGGTCAACTAAATGGTATTCCTGTAGCAATTGGTTTTATGGATTTTGAGTTTATGGGGGGTAGTATGGGATCCGTAGTGGGCGAGAAAATAACCCGGTTAATCGAATATGCTACCAATCAACGTTTCCCTCTTATTATAGTATGTGCGTCTGGAGGAGCTCGTATGCAAGAAGGAAGTGTGAGCTTAATGCAAATGGCTAAAATCTCTTCTGCTTTATATAATTATCAAATCACTCAAAAGTTATTCTATGTATCGATACTTACATCTCCTACTACTGGTGGGGTAACAGCTAGTTTTGGCATGTTGGGGGATGTCATTATTGTCGAACCAAATGCTTACATTGCATTTGCGGGTAAAAGAGTAATTGAACAAACGTTGAATACGGAAGTCCCCGAAGGTTCACAATCAGCTGAATTTTTATTCGACAAGGGCATATTTGATTTAATCGTACCACGTAATCCTTTAAAGGAGTTTCTGAGTGAGTTATTTCAGTTCCATGGTTTTTTTCCTTTGTGTTAAAATAAAAAATAAAGCAGACCCTAAAATTCTTTTTTTATTTTGGCGAGTAGGAATTCCAAATTTGGAACTTACCCATATTCAAAAAGAGAATTTTTTTTTTCAATAAGAAATTATGATACAAAAATAAAATTCTAAGACACAAGAGCAAAGTAATAAGATAATAATAGAAATAAGGTATATTATCATATTATACACATGTTTCTTAATCATTTTTTTCTTTGATTGTTTTTTAATTCTATTCTATACTTATTATGTATACTCAATATATAGAGTAGAGTATAATCTATATATGAATATATATAGATTCATTTAGCTATACTTAGTATAAGTTTATATGAATTCTAGTGATTATAGACTATCTTTATTCCAAAATAAGATTAAGAATAATCAAAAAAAAAAATAGTAAATTAATATAAGAAAAATCTTAATCTAACAATCAACAAATAAAGAACATATCAAATTGAGGTACCTATTTTATGATAAACTTACCTTCTGTTTTTGTTCCTTTAGTGGGCCTAGTATTTCCGGCAATTGCAATGGCTTCTTTATTTCTTTATGTTCAAAAAAACAAGATTTTTTAGATACGGACAGTAGGGACAAATCTCATATATTTTTTTAGATAAAGTCTAATTTATTTGCTTGGATTTGTTATTCGGTTCCTTTTTTTAATTTAATAACTATTCCATAAAAAAAACAAAAGAAAAGGAAAATACTAATTACTAATATCATATAAGCCTTAATAAGATTAGGAGGATTTAATCTAACAATCAACAAAAAAGAACAGGTACAAATCGAAAATTGAGGTACCATTTTATGATTATGGTCGATGTTTTTTTGCCTTTAGTGGCGCTAGTATTAATTGTAACGGGTGGTTTATTGGTTCATGTTCAACAACACATTTTTGGGGGATCAGGACACCTTATGCGTCGCTTCCAAGAAGACGCATGGCTCTACACTATACCAGGGGCCCGAAAACCAATCAATTTCTTCTGGGCTTCTTTCACTCTTTTAGGTTCATTAGGGGTGTTATTTATTGCAGCTTCCAGTTATTTTGGTAGGAATTTTTTCTCTTTTAATTCGTCCGACTTTGTAGTTCCTTTTTTGCCACAAGGGGCCACGCTTACTTTCTATGGAATCGCGGGTCTCTTTGTAAGTTTTCATTGGTGGATTCTCATTTTTTGGAATGTGGGTAGTGGTTATAATCTTTACGATAGAAAAATTGGAATGGTGTGGTTATTTCGTTACGGATTTCCTGGAGAAAATCGTTGTATTCTTTCCCACGTCCGTGTGGAAGATATTCTAACCCTCCAATTTTACGCTAACCCAGAACCTCGTACTGGTGTCCTTTATATGTATACCAGAGAACAGGGGGCCATTCCCTTGACTCCTCTTGATGATTATTATGATAGGACTCCACGCGCCAGCGTTTTCCAAACAGCTTCGGACTTGGCCGCATTCTTGGATGTACCTTTGGAAATAATTGTATAAAAAAAATTAATTGATAGCTTTTGAAACAAGATTTTTCTTCTTCATTCGAATTAGCAGTGGATTCTTTTGTTTTCTTTTTTCAAAATGAATTAATGAATTAAAGGAAAGAACTAATTTCGGAATTACAAATAAAAAAAGCAAGAATAGATTTTTCTATGAAAAAATTAGAAATGGATATAGATAGTCTCTATTACTAGGATTGGAATAGAACTTAATAGAATATTATCATATATAGTTGACAAATGAGATGAAGCTGAGTTCATTAAAGACGAAAAATGGCAAAAAAGAAAGCATTCATTCCCCTTCTATGTCTTACATCCATAGTCTTTTTGCCCTGGTGCATCTATTTTACATTTAAGAAAAGTCTGGAATCTTGGGTTACAAATTGGTGGAGTACTAAACAATCCGAAATTTTCTTGAATATCATTCAAGAAAAAAGTATTGTAAAGAAATTCATAGAGTTCGAGGAACTGTTCCTCTTGGATGAAATGCTAAAGGAATACCCAGAAACACCTTTACAAAACCTTCGTATCGGAATCTACAAAGAAACCATCCAATTGATCAAGACGCACAACCAAGATCGTATCCATACGATTTTGCACTTCTCGACAAATATAATCTCTTTCCTTATTCTAAGTGGTTATTCTATTCTGGGTAATCAACAACTCATTATTCTTAACTCTTGGGTTCAAGAATTTCTATATAACTTAAGTGACACAATAAAAGCTTTTTCTATTCTTTTATTAACTGATTTGTGTATAGGATTCCATTCGACTCATGGTTGGGAACTAATGATTGGTTCTGTCTATAAAGATTTTGGATTTACTCAGAATGATCAAATTATATCTGGTCTTGTTTCCACTTTTCCAGTCATTTTAGATACTATTTTTAAATACTGGATTTTCCGTTATTTAAATCGCGTATCTCCGTCGCTTGTAGTGATTTATCATTCAATGAATGACTAAAAAAACGATCCATGGATCCAATTATCAAATTTTTTGTATCGAAAAGCGAAACATTCCAAAATTTACTTTTTCTTTCTACTCGTATTCTTTCTTGCTATATTCTAGGAAAATGATTTCAGTAAATAACAGAATCATGGATAGGGAACTATGCCAGTAACCTACCTAATCTTATTGTAGAAATTTTCAGAATGATTGGACCATGCAAACTAGAAATGCTTTTTCTTGGATAAAGGAAGCGATTACTCGATCCATTTCCGTATTGCTCATGATGATGATATATATAATAATTCGAGCACCCATTTCAAATGCATATCCTATTTTTGCCCAGCAGGGTTATGAAAATCCGCGAGAAGCAACGGGCCGTATTGTATGTGCCAATTGCCATTTAGCTAATAAGCCCGTAGATATTGAGGTTCCACAAACGGTACTTCCCGATACTGTATTTGAAGCTGTTGTTCGAATTCCTTATGATATGCAAGTGAAACAAGTTCTTGCTAATGGTAAAAAGGGGGCTTTGAATGTGGGGGCTGTTCTTATTTTACCAGAGGGTTTTGAATTGGCCCCTCCCGATCGTATTTCGCCCGAGATTAAAGAAAAGATAGGTAATCTGTCTTTTCAAAGCTATCGTCCCACAAAAAAAAATATTCTTGTGATAGGCCCCGTTCCTGGTCAGAAATATAGTGAAATTACCTTTCCTATTCTTTCTCCAGATCCCGCTACTAAGAAGGATGTTCACTTCTTAAAATATCCTATATACGTAGGCGGGAACAGAGGAAGGGGTCAGATTTATCCCGACGGGAGCAAGAGTAATAATAATGTTTATAATGCTACAGCAACAGGTATAGTAAACAAAATAATACGAAAAGAAAAAGGGGGATACGAAATAACGATAGTGGATGCATCGGATGGGCGTGAAGTGATGGATATTATACCTCCAGGACCAGAACTTCTTGTTTCTGAGGGTGAATCTATCAAACTTGATCAACCGTTAACGAGTAATCCTAATGTGGGTGGATTTGGTCAGGGGAATGCAGAAATAGTGCTTCAAGATCCGTTACGTGTCCAAGGTCTATTGTTCTTCTTGGCATCAATTATTTTGGCACAAATCTTTTTAGTTCTTAAAAAGAAACAATTTGAGAGGGTTCAATTGTCTGAAATGAATTTCTAGGTATGCTGATTTATCAATTCTATATTAAGTTCATAAAAAGAACTAAATTTTTGTTGATAAATTATGTAAAGTTTTCTACCATATTTAGAGAATTCCTTGTATTGTAGAACTAGTCATTCATAGTATATATATTGTGAAGAAGACTATTTGACTTTGTTTTTTTTTTCAACTCCCCAATCAATTAGAACCCTATATATTATGTTACT